GATGCTTATACTAATACCAAAGAAACTAATAATACTGATCAAACAGGCGAAGTTGCTTTGATACGTTATTCCCAACAATCGGATTTTCGTCGAGACATAATCAAAGGCTCCATGCGCGCTCAAAGACGTAAAACAGTTACTTGGAAACTCTTTGAAGCAAATGCGCATTCCCCTCTTTTTTTGGACCGAATAGACAAATCTTTTTTTTTTTTTTTTGATATTTCTGAACGGATGAAAAAAATTTTTAGAAATTGGATGTGGAAAAACACAGAATTCACAATTTCGAATTATACAGAGAAAAAGACAAAAGAAAGCGCGAAAAAAAAAGAGGAGGACAAAAAAGAAGAAGACAAAAGAAAGGAGAAAGTGCGTATACAAATAGCGGAAGCCTGGGATAGTATTTTACTTGCTCAAGTAATGAGAGGTTTTTTATTAGTAACCCAATCAATTCTTAGAAAATATATTATATTACCTTCATTGATAATAGCTAAAAATATCGTCCGTATACTATTATTTCAATTTCCGGAATGGTATGAGGACTTAAAGGATTGGAATAGAGAAATGCATGTTAAATGTACCTATAACGGCGTTCAATTATCAGAAAAAGAATTTCCAAAAAACTGGTTAACAGACGGCATTCAGATCAAGATCCTATTTCCTTTTCGTCTTAAACCTTGGCACAGATCTAAGTTACGAGCCCCTTATAACGATCCAATGAAAAAGCAAGGTCAAAAAAATGATTTTTTTTTTTTAACAATTTTTGGAATGGAAGCTGAACTACCTTTTGGTTCTCCCAGAAAAAAACTTTCATTTTTTGAACCGATTTTAAAAGAACTCAAAAAAAAAATTAAAAAATTGCAAAAGAAATGTTTTATAATTCTAGGAATTTTAAAAGAACAAACAAAATTGTTTCTAAATGTCTCAAAAAAACCAAAAAAATGGATCATTAAAAACATTCTGTTTATAAAAGAAATAATAAAAGAACTCTCAAAAATAAACCCAATTATATTATTTGGATTGAGAGAAATAGAAGTATATGAATTGAGTGAAATTAAAAAAGATTCAATAATCAGTAATCGGATGATTCAGGAATCGTCCATTCAAATTAGATCTCAGGATTGGACAAATTATTCATTAACAGAAAAAAAAATGCAAGATCTGACTGATAGAATAAACACCATCATAAATCAAATAGAAAAAATTACAAAAGACAAGAAAAAGGGATTTATAACTTCAAATAGAAATTTGAGTTCTAACAAAATAAGTTATGATGATAAAAGATTGGAATCACAAAAAAATATTTGGCAGATATTAAAAAGAAGAACTGCTCGATTAATCCGTAAATCCCATTATTTTATAATATTTTTCATTGAAAAGATATACATAGATATCTTTCTATCTATGATTAATATTCCTAGTATCAATACACAACTTTTTCTTGAATCAACAAAAAAAATTATTAATAAAAACAGTAACAGTAATGAAGCAAATCAAGAAAGAATTAATAAAACAAATCAAAGTTTAATTAAATTTATTTCGATTATAAAAGAGTCACTTTCTAATACTAATATTAGTCTTAATTCAAAGACTTTTTTTGACTTATCTTACTTTTCACAAGCATATGTATTTTACAAATTATCACAAACCAAACTTATTAAGTTAGAGAAATTGAAATCCGTATTTCAATATAATGGAACCCCCCTTTTTCTTAAGAATGAAATAAAGGATTTTTTTGTTGTAAGACAAGAACTATTTCATTCCGAATTAAGACCTAAGAATCTTCGCAATTCTGGAATGAATCAATGGACAAATTGGTTAAGGAGTCATTATCAATATCAATGTGATGTATCTCAAATTAAATGGTCTAGAGTAGTACCACAAAAATGGCGAAATATATTGAACTGTATAGCTCAAAATAAAGATTTATATAAAGATTTGTGTGATTTATATGAAAAAGATGAATTAATTCACTACGAAAAAAAAACAAAAATGGAAACGGATTTATTATTGAATCAAAAGGATAATTTTAAAAAACAATATAGATATGATCTTTTAGCATATAAATCTATAAATTCTGAAACTAAGAAGTACTCTTCAATTTATGGATCACCATTCCAAGTAAAAACGAACCAAGATATTTTTTATAATTACAACACACATAAACAAAAATCATTTAATATGGTAGAAATGGTAGAAGATGATATTCGAGATATGGATAAAAATACGGATAGAAAATTTTTTGATTGGAGAATTCTCGATTTTTGTCTTAAAACGAAGGTCGATGTTGAGGCCTGGATCAATATTGATACTGACACTAACAGTAATAAATATACTAAGACTAGGGTTAATAAGTATCAAATAATTGATAAAATCAATAATAAGAGTCTTTTTTATCTCACACTTCAGCAAGATCAAAAAATCAACCTATCCAATCAAAAACCCCTTTTGGATTGGATGGGAATGAATGAAGAAATACTAAGTCGTCCCATATCAAATCTGGAACTTTGGTTCTTGCCAGAATTTGTGAGACTTTATAATACGTATAAAATGAAACCGTGGGTTATACCAATTAAATTACTACTTTTTAATTCTAATATAAAAAAAAATGCTAGTGAAAACAAAAGCATCACTGGAAATAAAAAAAGAGATCCTTTTATATCAATATCGTCGAATGAAAAAAAATCTCTTGAATTAGAAAACCGAAATCAAGGAGAAAAAGAATCCACGGGCCAAGCAGATCTTAAATCAGCTCTTTCAAACCAAGAAAAAGATGTTGAAGAAGATTATATGGGATCGGACATGAAAAAACATAGAAATAAAAAGCAATACAAGATCAATACAAAAGCGGAGTTTGATTTCTTCCTAAAAAGATATTTGTATTTTCAATTGAGATGGGATGATTCTTTAAATAAAAAAATAATCAATAACATCAACGTATATTGTCTCCTGCTTAGACTGATAAATCCAAGAGAAATTACTATATCCTCTATTCAAAGGGGCGAAATGAGTCTGGATATTTTGACGATTCAGAAAGATGTAACTCTTACAGAATTTATTAAAAGGGGATTTTTGATTATTGAACCAATTCGTCTAGCTATAAAAAATGATGGAAAATTTATTATGTATCAAACCCTCGGTATTTCATTAGTTCATAAAAGTAAACATCAAATAAATCAAAGATACCGAGAAAAAAAACATGTTGATAAGAATTCTGATGAAGTCATTACAAAACATCAAAAGATGACGGGAAATAGATATAAAAAAAATTATGATTTGTTTGTTCCTGAAAATATTTTATCGCCTAGACGTCGTAGAGAATTGCGAATTCTAATTTGTTTAAATTCTAAGAATAGACATAGAAAGGCATCTTTTTGTAATGGGAATGAGGTAAACAGTCAAGTTGTGGATAAAAGCAAAAAATATAAAAAAAAACTTATAAAATTAAAGCTATTTCTTTGGCCCAATTATCGATTAGAAGATTTAGCTTGTATGAATCGTTATTGGTTTAATACGAATAATGGCAGTTGTTTCAGTATGGTAAGGATACATATGTATCCGCGATTGAAAATTCATTAATAGTACATTTTTCCTATATTTCCCATACCATATCTGGTCTATGACGACAAAGAGATGCACGCATACATTGTCTTACATTCCATTCTGATACATGATACTAATTCAATGACATATCAATTAGATCTAGAATGAACAAAATTTTCTTATTTTAGGTCTAAACTTTTATCTTTTGTGAGTGAAGAAACCAACCATACTTTTTTATCCCCTTTCAAATCCAATTTTAAAATGAAAATAGGATTGAGTAAGTTTTATTAAATTAAAAAAATTAGAAATTAATAACGAAATACAAATTTTTGTATATACCAAATAAAAATTAGGGGCATTATTATTACTGATCAATAAAGATATCTATCAATAAAAAATATCTTAAAATAAAAAGAGGGGGGGGTAGAGAAGATTTCAGTTTATGGTAAAAAATTCATTCATCTCAGTTATTTCACAAGAAGAAAAAGACGAAAACAGAGGATCTGTTGAATTTCAAATAGTTAGTTTCACCAATAGGATACGAAGACTTACTTCACATTTACAATTACACAAAAAAGACTATTTATCTCAGAGAGGTTTACGTAAAATTCTGGGAAAACGCCAACGATTACTGTCTTATTTGTCAAAGAAAAATAGAATATGTTATAAAGAATTAATTAATCGGTTGGATATTCGGGAGTCAAAAACTCGTTAATTTTATTTTTATAAAGGCATTTTGAATTATTTGATTTATTAGATCTTGAATTTTAATGAACTTTTTTTCGTTTTCAGCAATTCATGAAAGAATGAATCGAGGAAAAACCTATGAATATACCGGCTACAAGAAAAGACCTCATGATAGTCAATATGGGCCCCCACCACCCATCAATGCATGGTGTTCTTCGACTCATCATTACTCTAGATGGTGAAGATGTTATTGACTGTGAACCAATATTGGGTTATTTACACCGAGGAATGGAAAAAATTGCGGAAAATCGAACAATTATACAATATTTGCCTTATGTAACACGGTGGGATTATTTAGCTACTATGTTCACAGAAGCAATAACTGTAAACGGACCGGAACAGTTGGGAAATATTCAAGTACCTAAAAGAGCCAGCTATATCAGAATAATTATGTTGGAGTTGAGTCGTATAGCTTCTCATCTGTTATGGCTCGGTCCTTTTATGGCGGATATTGGTGCACAAACTCCCTTTTTCTATATTTTCAGAGAAAGAGAATTAGTATATGATCTATTCGAAGCTGCCACCGGTATGAGAATGATGCATAATTATTTTCGTATCGGAGGAGTAGCGGCCGATCTACCTCATGGCTGGATAGATAAATGTTTGGATTTCTGCGATTATTTTTTAACAAGAGTTGCTGAATATCAAAAACTTATTACACGAAATCCTATTTTTTTAGAACGAGTCGAGGGAGTAGGCATTATTGGTAGAGAGGAAGTAATAAATTGGGGTTTATCGGGACCAATGCTGCGAGCTTCCGGAATACAATGGGATCTTCGTAAAGTTGATCATTATGAATGTTACGACGAATTTGATTGGGAAGTACAGTGGCAAAAAGAAGGAGATTCATTGGCTCGTTATCTAGTCCGAATTGGTGAAATGATAGAATCCGTAAAAATTATTCAACAGGCCCTGGAAGGAATTCCAGGGGGACCCTATGAGAATTTAGAAATACGATACTTTGATAGAGAAAGGAATCCGGAATGGAATGATTTTGAATATCGATTTATTAGTAAAAAGCCGTCTCCTACATTTGAATTGCCGAAACAAGAACTTTATGTGAGAGTAGAAGCCCCAAAGGGAGAATTGGGAATTTTTCTCATAGGGGATCAGGGTGGTTTTCCTTGGAGATGGAAAATCCGCCCGCCGGGTTTTATCAATTTGCAAATTCTTCCGCGGTTAGTTAAAAGAATGAAATTGGCTGATATTATGACGATACTAGGTAGTATAGATATCATTATGGGAGAAGTTGATCGTTGAAATGATAATTGATACACCGGAAGTACAAGATATCGATTCTTTTTCTAGATTAGAATTTTTTAAAGAGGTTTATGGAATTCTATGGGTTCTTGTTCCTATTTTGACTCTTGTAGTGGGAATCACAATAGGCGTACTGGTAATTGTATGGTTAGAAAGAGAAATATCGGCAGGGATACAACAACGTATTGGACCTGAATACGCCGGCCCTTTGGGAGTTCTTCAAGCTCTAGCAGATGGGACAAAACTACTTTTCAAAGAAAATCTTTTTCCATCTAGGGGGGATACTCGTTTATTCAGTATCGGGCCATCCATAGCAGTCATATCAATTTTAGTAAGCTATTCAGTAGTTCCTTTTGGATATCACCTTGTTTTAGCGGATCTCAATATCGGTGTTTTTTTATGGATTGCCATTTCCAGTATTGCTCCAATTGGACTTCTTATGTCGGGATACGGGTCAAATAATAAATATTCCTTTTTAGGCGGTCTACGAGCTGCTGCTCAATCGATTAGTTATGAAATACCATTAACTTTATGTGTGTTATCAATATCTCTACGTGCGATTCGTTGATACATAGACATAAACTTTTCTCTATTCCTTCCTTTCAAGGAAAGGGTTGGAATGGATTGAGTAGATATCTTAATTTTTTTTTTATTCATTATTCGGGTTGATGAACTAAATCAAATAGTTATATGAGTGAAAGAAAACAGCTTATATATAAATTCGCAGTAAAAAGATTGATTCTCATTTTCTATGTATAAGAGTTAGAGAGTTAAGCGGAAATAAACAGAAGAGACCGTTTCCCCCAAGATTGGTTGATTAGTCATCCTGACTTGAAGCGGGTTCAAAAGATCAACCGTATTGAGTTTTCACTATCATTTTTATGTATTAGCATAACGGGGGATTGAGCAAAAACGAGTGGATGGTTAGAAACACGAACATATGTAAAGGATTAGTAATGGAGATTATGTAAATTCTCCAAAAGGACATTTTTACATAATATACAAACAAAGAATACTAATTGGGGCTTGAAGTTGGTAGAAATGATCAGGCAGTACTCCCCATGACACGATTCCAATCCAGAGTATACTCCTATCCACCGATTTAATAAATAACTATTCGAAACGAAATAATCCTTTACTTTATTTTGAAAGCCCTCTTTTTCTCAGAAATAGAAAGAAGAATAGGAACGAAAAAAAAAAAAAAAGATATACTTTATTTATTCTTTGTTACTTTTATTCTTTCCCATATACATATTAATAGATATATAATTTGTGTCATAATTCATTAATTAATATAGAATTTTTTTTTTCGTACGTGAAACCAACGGGTTATTGATATTTTTACAAGAAGTATTTTATTGAACAGTTAAGTTATTACTGAACAAAGAAGAATTGAAATTATTATTGAAATTATTAAATTAAAGAAAGGATGAGATCAATTCAGAAGTACTTTTTTTATTTAATTTTGAATTAAAATAATTATAACAGACAGAATTCAATTGGTCTAATTTGGGACCGGCCGATAGTTATCCATCCTACAAACATATCAAGATTCAAAAAAGAATACTGACGCGGTCCCTATATTTATTTCTGGCCTTCAAGGAGCCGTATGAGGTGAAAATCTCATGTACGGTTCTGTAATAGCGATGGTAACAGTGATGGTATCACCGACTATAATTATCTAACAGTTCAAGTACAATTGATATTGTTGAGGCGCAATCAAAATATGGTTTTTGGGGATGGAATTTGTGGCGTCAGCCTATAGGGTTTATCATTTTTATTATTTCTTCCCTAGCAGAATGTGAGAGATTACCTTTTGATTTACCAGAAGCAGAAGAAGAGTTAGTAGCAGGTTATCAAACCGAATACTCGGGTATAAAATTTGGGTTATTTTATGTTGCTTCCTATCTAAACCTATTGGTTTCTTCATTATTTGTAACAGTTCTTTACTTGGGAGGTTGGAATATATCTATTCCGGACATATATGTTTCTGAGCTTTTTGAAATAAATAAAACATGTGGAGTTTTTGGAGCGATAATTGGTATCTTTATTACATTAGCTAAAACTTATTTGTTCTTGTTCATTCCTATCACAACAAGATGGACTTTACCGAGGCTAAGAATGGACCAACTATTGAATCTTGGATGGAAATTTCTTTTACCTATTTCTCTCGGTAATCTATTATTAACAACTTCTTTCCAACTCTTTTCACTGTAAAGTAACATTCTATATTCACAACGTGTCTCAAACAAGAGAAATAAACAAACATAAAACTATTCATATATATATTAACGATATGTTCTCTATGGTAACTGGGTTCATGAATTATGGTCAACAAACAGTACGAGCTGCAAGGTACATTGGTCAAAGTTTCATGATTACTTTATCCCACGCAAATCGTTTACCCGTAACTATTCAATATCCTTATGAAAAATCAATCACCGCGGAGCGTTTCCGCGGTCGAATCCATTTTGAATTTGATAAATGTATTGCTTGTGAAGTATGCGTTCGTGTATGTCCTATAGATCTACCCGTTGTTGATTGGAAATTGGAAACCGATATTCGCAAGAAACGGCTGCTTAATTACAGTATTGATTTCGGAGTCTGTATATTTTGTGGTAATTGCGTTGAGTATTGTCCAACGAATTGTTTATCAATGACTGAAGAATATGAACTTTCTACTTATGATCGTCACGAATTGAATTATAATCAAATTGCTTTGGGTCGTTTACCAATGTCAGTAATTGACGATTATACAATTCGAACAATTTTGAATTCGCCTCAAATAAATAAGTAAATCTCTTATTAACGAATAATTTAGAATTACTTTACTAATAACTAATCTAGAAGGAATTTAGGTTTCTTTCGTGTTGTTTGGTCAATAACTACAAATACCAACTATTGATTGGTTGGTAAGAAACGCGTCTTAATTTGGATTGAAAATCCATTAATTAATATATCCATAATTGTTTTAAAATATATCGTTTAGAATTAGAACGACTCTTTCAGATAAAGAATGAAATTAGTCCAATAATAGTACTCACATTTATTCATATCCCTTAGTATTTATTTACTTAGGATTAAATTAGGAATTGCTCAAAAATCATAAAAAAAAATTTTCTGGTCGGGTCTCAATAAGGTCATGAAAAACATTTCTATTTATTTATCTCTTATTTTACATATAATGGATTTGCCCGGACCAATACATGATTTTCTTTTAGTCTTTCTGGGATCGGTTCTTATACTAGGAGGTATGGGGGTGGTATTATTTACCAACCCCATTTATTCTGCCTTTTCATTGGGACTGGTTCTTGTTTGTATATCCTTATTCTATATTCTATTAAACTCTTATTTTGTAGCTGCTGCACAACTCCTTATTTACGTGGGAGCTATAAATGTTTTAATCGTATTTGCTGTGATGTTCATGAATGGTTCAGAATATTACAAAGATTTGAATCTTTGGACCATTGGGGATGTGGTTACTTTGCCAGTTTGTACAAGTATTTTTGTTTTACTCATGATTATTATTACGGATACGTCATGGTACGGAATTATTTGGACTACAAGATCAAACCAGATTATAGAGCAAGATTTGATAAGTAATAGTCAACAAATTGGAATTCATTTATCAACAGATTTCTTTCTTCCATTTGAATTCGTTTCGATAATTCTTTTAGCCGCTTTGATAGGTGCAATTGCCGTGGCGCGACAGTAAAAAATTTATAGAATTAGCAATGCACATTAAACTCTGTTCGGTTTTATTACATTCCATTTATTTCCCTTTAATTAAAGATTGTTTATGTCTAAAATAGAAATTATTCAATCTATTCTATTAACACTAGAAAATCTGCCTTTGTTCCGTACTTTTTTTTATTCTAGTCAATTGAATCTGTTGAATTGTTGTTCAGTTCATATTGAAATGAATCGAAATTGATAAGGAGTTGGTCAATGATGCTCGAACATGTACTTGTTTTGAGTGCCTACTTATTTTCTATCGGTATCTATGGATTGATCACGAGCCGGAATATGGTTAGAGCCCTTATGTGTCTTGAACTTATACTGAATGCGGTTAATATGAATTTCGTAACATTTTCTGATTTTTTTGATAGTCGCCAATTAAAAGGAAATATTTTCTCAATTTTTGTTATAGCTATTGCAGCCGCTGAAGCAGCTATTGGCCCGGCTATTGTTTCATCAATTTATCGTAACAGAAAATCAACTCGTATCAATCAATCGAATTTGTTGAATAAGTAGTATTAATCATATAAATTATAATATTCATAAATTAGAATTACCATGACCATACATTACGTAATAATACATGTTTTCAAAAATGTAAGAAATTAAAGTATCTTGGCTCTATCGCATGAGTCAATCCAGAAGTAGATTGATTAGAAAAATTATGATAAATTATTGATTCATCTGGTGTCTAAATATATGATTCATTTACAAGTTTACTAGATCGAAACTTTCTGACATTCAAAAATTTATAGATCCAAATGTCACATTCAGTAAAGATTTATGATACGTGTATAGGGTGTACTCAATGCGTGCGCGCCTGCCCAACGGATGTATTAGAAATGATACCTTGGGACGGGTGTAAAGCTAAGCAAATTGCTTCTGCTCCAAGAACAGAGGACTGTGTCGGTTGTAAGAGATGTGAATCCGCCTGTCCGACAGATTTCTTGAGTGTTCGAGTTTATTTATGGCATGAAACAACTCGAAGTATGGGTCTGGCTTATTAATACGTTCCAGAAAACCCTACTTGAATACATTTGATTTTTTTACCTTTACCGACAAAAACCCGCGCTCAAAAACTATTTATTTTGAGCACGGGTTTTTCTGGTCCAAGTTTATCTTGTTTTTACCATGAATAATTTTCCTTGGTTAACGCTAGTTGTAGTTTTGCCAATATTCGCGGGTTCCTTAATTTTCTTTCTCCCTCATAGAGGAAATAAGATAACTCGTTGGTATACTATAGGTATATGCATAATAGAACTCCTTCTAACAACCTATGCATTCGGTTATCGTTTCCAATTGGATGATCCATTAATGCAACTGACAGAGGATTATAAATGGATCGATTTTTTTGATTTTTACTGGAGATTGGGAATAGATGGAATTTCTATAGGACCCATTTTACTGACAGGATTTATCACAACTTTAGCTACTTTAGCGGCTCGGCCGATTACTCGAGATTCCCGACTATTCCATTTTCTGATGTTAGCAATGTATAGCGGTCAAATAGGACCATTTTCTTCTCGAGACCTTTTACTTTTTTTCATCATGTGGGAGTTAGAATTAATTCCAGTTTATCTACTTCTATCCATGTGGGGGGGAAAGAAACGTTTGTATTCAGCTACAAAATTTATTTTGTACACTGCAGGAAGTTCCGTTTTTTTATTAATGGGAGTTTTGGGTATTGGTTTATATGGTTCCAATGAACCAACATTAAATTTTGAAACATCAGCTAATCAATCGTATCCTGTAGCACTGGAAATAATATTCTATATTGGATTTCTTATTGCTTTTGCTGTCAAATCACCGATCATACCCTTACATACATGGTTACCAGACACCCATGGAGAGGCACATTACAGTACTTGTATGCTTTTAGCCGGAATCTTATTAAAAATGGGAGCGTATGGATTGGTTCGGATCAATATGGAATTATTACCCCACGCCCATTCTATATTCTCTCCCTGGTTGATTATAGTAGGCACAATTCAAATAATCTATGCAGCTTCAACATCTCCCGGTCAGCGTAATTTAAAAAAAAGAATAGCCTACTCTTCTGTATCTCATATGGGTTTCATAATTATAGGAATTGGTTCTATAAGCGATACAGGACTCAACGGAGCCATTTTACAAATAATCTCTCACGGATTTATTGGCGCTGCGCTTTTTTTCTTGGCCGGAACGAGTTATGATAGAATACGTCTTGTTTATCTCGACGAAATGGGCGGAACGGCTATCGCAATTCCAAAAATATTCACGACTTTCAGTATCTTATCAATGGCTTCTCTTGCATTACCGGGCATGAGCGGTTTTGTTGCCGAATTGTTAGTTTTTTTTGGAATACTTACTAGTCAAAAATATCTTTTAATGACAAAAATATTAATTACTTTTGTAATGGCAATTGGAATGATATTAACTCCTATTTATTCATTATCTATGTTACGCCAGATGTTCTATGGATACAAGCTTTTTAATGCCCCAAACTCTTATTTTTTTGATTCTGGACCGCGAGAATTATTTGTTTCGATCTCTATCCTTTTACCTGTAATAGGTATTGGTGTTTATCCCGATTTCGTTTTATCATTATCAGTTGACAAGGTCGAAGCTATTATATCCAATTATTTTTTTCGATAGTTTTTGTGAGTAAACCAAAAAATGAAACTGAAATCCCATGATTTTAAAAATGGTTGATTGTACAATAAAAAAATGAGTCTTTTATATTCTTTTAAGTAAAATAAATAAATTGGAATTCTATTATAACTAGATATCTTTTGAATTTGTGAGAACCATTTGAATCAAGTAATGGAAATGATTCAAATGGTTCTTGATTGTTTACATGAAGTTTTCGTATATATACCTGTATGCCGTCCTATGTTTATATTCGTCAAGTCTTTTATTCAATTAGATGTTAATGTAAATGAACCATAACTATGCAACCCTATTCCTAATAGATTAACCCCAAAATAGCATATCCAAATTATAAGAAAGCCCATTGAGGCCACAATTGCAGAATTTACACTTTCAAAATTTTTATTTGTTCTAATATGTAAATAAATAGCGAATATGGTCCAAGTAATAAATGCCCAAGTCTCCTTTGGATCCCAATTCCAATATGATCCCCATGCTTCATTAGCCCATACTGCTCCCGAAAGAATACCTACGGTTAAAAGGATAAACCCTAGACTAATAATACGATAACTCCAACGATCCAATTGTTGAATCAATTGATACCTGTAATAATTTTGAGACGAAATAAAAGAAGTGTTTCGTAAGACATTGTTTCTTTCGTTCACATATTGAATCTCACTAAAGTAAACTGACTCATTTTCTAAATTATTGCTTTTACTAAAAATCCTTATGAATTTTCGAAATGTAATGACTAGAAGAGCTAGTGATAATAATGATCCACACAAAAGAGCTGCATAGCTCAATACCATCATACTTACGTGCATCATTAACCAATGGGATTGGAGAGCGGGTACTAATATCGCGGATTGATGCATTTCAGTTAAAAGACCCGAAGTTGCAAAACCTTGAGTAAAAATAGCACTTGGCGCGGTTATTGCGCTAAAATGGTTTTTATGTTTTTTAAAATACGGAATAATATGAATAAAGGAAAAACTCCACGAAAGAAAAATTAATGATTCATATAAATCACTTAATGGTAAATGCCTCAAATACATCCAACGAGTAACTAATAATCCTGTTATGCAGAAAAAAGTAGCTATCATCCCCTTTTCTGACGAATCATCTAGTCCTACGATTTCATCGACTAATAAAATTATCAAATGAATTGTAATTACAATTGAAACGATCGAAAAGGATATATGAGTTAATATATGCTCTAAAGTTGAAAATATCATAAAAATTATTAAATTAATAAGGGCGTCCCTCAATTATAGGAATTGAAATCGGGAATTGAATTCATTATAGGACTTACTCTTTTAGAAGATGCCATGCCGCCACTCGGACTCGAACCGAGATGCTCTAGCACTGCTTCCTAAGAGCAGCGTGTCTACCGATTTCACCATAGCGGCTTATTCGAAATCATAATAACCTATTTTTATTCAATCGTCGAGCTTGAAGGAGTTAATTCAATCCAATATTTTTTTTTAGGAAACCATTCAAATTGATGAATAAAAACTTGTTTAAAAATTAGGGATTAAAACGTTTTCGTTAACGTTAATAATATTGATTTTTCTTATTATTATCTTTTTATTTAGTTATTTAGTATTTTAGGATGTCAATTTTATTTAACTGAACTAACAATGTATTTTTTCGTCGGCTATTACTTTATGCTCTCCTAAAACTAAAATGTAACAGTTGTAACTAGATAATTTTTACTTCAATCCCTGGATATAAGTAAAAAAAATGTTCTGCCTCGTTTGCATTTTTTAATGATTAATTTCTTTTATCATTTATTTTATTAATCTAAAATAAAAAATTAATTTTATCGATTAATAAAAAAATAGAATTTTTATATAACACAATTTCAGCGATACACTCAAAAGATTTATGTAAATATTTGCATAGTTAGGTTGCGTTAGGATTTTTTGTTGTGTAGAGAGTTTGCGTTAAGATTTCGCAAACCCATTAAGTTAGGTATTTGGGATGGTCGTATCAATCATATAAAAAAAATTCGTATAGAAATTGTACCGTACTTCAAAATATTTTCTAAATTTTTTAATAATTTTTTATTTTTTAATTAATATATATATATTATATCTTGATCGATCTTCCAATCGAAACATAGGATCTAAAATAGATCACTCAAAATTGGCGCATTCGTCATATAACTACCTAAAAATGTAAACGGGACTTTTATTAATTTAATTGGGTTTAAGGAATTTATATAGTGATAATAATTTCTAAAACCCAAAATAATGGTTTAAAAGATTATAAAAAACATTTTAAACTTAATCAATTAGTTTCAACGACCTCTTCTTTATAATATAAAATCAAAAATATAACTAAAAAAAAATTCTTTTTATTATTGAGTAAGGGCGATGGGGAAAGTGATAATCCCCATCCGGAAAATGATAAAACATACTAAAATGAAAGGCGAAACCTTGCGCTTGCGTTTACCCTTTTTTCAAACAAAAAAGTACCATTAGAATTCAGTAGACAACAGAATTCTTATCTATATCAGAAACGAAAGAAAAATTTGGCTTCAAATTAAAGTAAAACAAATTCAATTTTATATTCGTTTAAATTAAAACATTATGAGACTAATTCTTTTTTATTTATTTTATTTTTAATGTATATTGTTTATATTTTAATGTATATTGTTTATATTGTAATTTATCTTATATATTCATATTTATTCTTTTACTATACTATTATGATTTTTACTATACTATTATGATGTTAATATTAATTCTAATTGATAAATATTATTTATCATTTTTATAACTTATAAATCTTATAAATAAACTATAAACAAAATTATATAACTTTATTAGTTATTAGAACGATTCAGATTATTTATTTGTTACACAAAAAAAACTTTTAGAACTCCCGGTAGAAAGAGATTTCGCTAACGAAAAAGCTTTCAATGCTGCCCTATATCCCTTCCTTTTCCAAATATTTTTACGAATACGTTTTTTTGAAATAGAGGTGCGCTTTTTTGGAACTGCCATTAAAAAGTTATAATAGGTTTTTCGGTTGGATGTGAAAGACATCTATTGTTCAAAATCAATTGTTCTTTACTATTCTCTATCTATTTTTTCTCGAAATTAGACTCCAAAAAAAAGGGGGGTAAAAATCCCATAAAATATTAATAAGAACGATAAGGTACACTATGCCAAATAGATTGAAGTTGATAAAAAAAAAAAAAATAATACAAAAAAAAAAAAAAAGAAAGATTGTCCGTTTCGTTTTCTTTCTATTTTCGTCGTGTTACATTTATACATGTAATAAAAAAATCTAAAAGTTTAATAACCCAACCCTTCTCCCGCTTAATTAAAAAATAAAACACTTTAATAATTTTTTCTATTATATTAATTAATTTTTTTCTATTATATTAATTAATTTAATATTAATTTAATTGTTCAAGCTCGAAGAAAGAGTCCACAAAATTTTAATTATCAAATGAGACTAGTAGTTAATCTGTTAAAGGATACAAAATACATAATTTAAAGGCATTTTATTTGCCCCCCTTTTTTTCCGTAAAATTAAAGTGTTGGATATCATAGCATTTCCTACAAATAGCTTTTATTGTAACGGAAGACAAACAATTAGTTACAAAACAAATTGGTTAATGATTCTAAATAACCGAATTACAATAAATAGTTTTAGTTATGGGCTTTATGATTCATATCAAATACTGTTTTTGGTATAATTATTTATCCTTGTTCTATAGATATAAAAATATTATTGTAATACGTAATAATTAAAATGAAAATTCTAATTTTCATTTTTTATCTTCATAAAATTTTATTTCAAAATTTGAATTTAATATTAACAATTCAGTATTAATAAAATTAGTATTTATTTTTCACTAGTGACTTATTTATATCATTTGAATTTATATCATTTGACCAATTATAACCTCTTGATTTTAAATATTTGAAGTAGTTTGGAAAGATTCAGAATAATTAAGGCTAGAAAATTCTATTTAAGTTTTATTTTATATATCTTAATTTTTTTTTATTAACCGACCCCAAACGAAATAAGAACCGGTGACTCAGAAACAATTAATTAAGATAATTTTTTTTTTTTTTTTTTTATGGAATATACATATCAATATTCATGGATTATACCTTTCATTCCACTTCCAGTTCCTATCTTAATTGGAACAGGACTTCTACTTTTTCCAACGGCAACAAAAAATCTTCGCCGTATGTGGGCTTTTCCTAGTGTTTTATTATTAAGTATAGTTATGGTTTTTTCAGCCCTTTTTTCTATTCAGCAAATAAATAATAATTCTGTCTATCAATATGTATGGTCTTGGACCATCAATAATGATTTTTCTTTAGAATTTGGCTGCTTGGTTGATCCACTTACTTCTATTATGTCGATATTAATCACTACTGTTGGAATTATGGTTCTTATTTATAGTGACAATTATATGTCTCATGATCAGGGATATTTGAGATTTTTTGCTTATATGAGTTTTTCCAATACTTCAATGTTGGGATTAGTTACTAGTTCTAATTTGATACAAATTTATATTTTTTGGGAATTAGTTGGAGTGTGTTCTTATTTATTAATAGGTTTTTGGTTCACACGACCCAGTGCCGCGAATGCTTGTCAAAAAGCGTTTGTAACTAATCGTGTCGGGGATTTTGGTTTATTATTAGGAATTTTGGGTTTTTATTGGATAACAGGTAGTTTCGAATTTCGGGATTTGTTTGAAATATTCAATAACTTGGTTTATAATAATGAAGTTAATTTTTTATTTGTTACTTTATGCGCCTCCCTATTATTTGCCGGCGCTGTTGCTAAATCCGCCCAATTTCCCCTTCATGTATGGTTACCTGATGCCATGGAAGGGCCTACCCCCATTTCGGCTCTTATACATGCCGCTACTATGGTAGCAGCAGGAATTTTTCTTGTAGCTCGGCTTCTTCCTCTTTTCATAGTTATACCTTACATTCTAAATCTAATAGCTTTGATAGGTATAATAACATTATTTTTAGGAGCCACTTTAGCTCTTGCTCAAAAAGATATTAAGAAAAGCTTAGCTTATTCTACAATGTCTCAATTGGGTTATATGATGTTAGCTCTAGGTATGGGGTCTTATCGAGCTGCTTTATTTCATTTGATTACTCATGCTTATTCGAAGGCATTGTTGTTCTTAGGATCTGGATCAATTATTCATGCGATGGAAGCTATTGTTGGATATTCTCCAGATAAAAGTCAGAATATGGTTCTTATGGGCGGTTTAAGAAAACATGTACCAATTACAAAAACTGCTTTTTTATTGGGTACACTTTCTCTTTCTGGTATTCCACCCCTTGCTTGTTTTTGGTCCAAAGATGAAATTCTTAATGATAGTTGGTTGTATTCACCTATTTTTGCAATAATAGCTTGGTCCACAGCAGGATTAACTGCATTTTATATGTTTCGGATCTATTTACTTGCTTTTGAAGGACATTTAAACGTTTATTTTCAAACTTACAGTGGCAAAAAAAGCAGTTCGTTCTATTCAATGTCTCTATGGGGTAAAGATAAAGAAGGACCCGAAATTATTAAAAAAAATTTGCGTTTATTA